TGAACCCGCTTCAAGTCATGATGACTAATCAATCAATCTTGGGGTAAACAGTCTCTAATACTTATGTTTACTTTTCTTAACTCTTGTACATAGGAAATGAGATTCAATATTTTACTGCAAATTTCTAAGCCGTTTCTTTCACTCATATAACTATCTGGTTTCCTTCATCAACCCGCTAATAATGAAAAATAAAAATATATATTCAACTTATGACACTTCCTTCCTAGAAAGAAAAGAAGTAGCGGGAAATTTATGTCTTAACGAATCACACGTAGAGATATTGATAACACACATAGAGTTAATGGTATTTCATAACTAATTGATTGAGCAGCAGCTCGTAGACCACCTAAAAAAGAATATTTATTATTTGAGCCATATCCTGACATAAGAAGGCCGACAGGAGCAATACTTGAAATAGCAATCCATAAAAAAACACCGATACTGAGATCGGCTAGAACAAGGTGATAACCAAAAGGAATTACTAAATAACTTAATAAAATTGATATGACTGCTATAGATGGTCCAATACTGAATAAACGAGTATCTCCTCTAGATGGAAGAAGATTCTCTTTGAAAAGTAATTTGGTACCATCTGCTAGAGCTTGGAGAATTCCCAAAGGTCCTGCATATTCAGGACCAATACGTTGTTGTATACCCGCGGATATTTCTCTTTCTAACCAAACAATTACTAGTACACCTATTGTGATTCCTAATACAAGAGTAAAAATAGGGATAAGCATCCATATGATCCCATAGACCTCTTTTAAGGATTCCAATCTAGAAAAAGAATTGATAGCTTGTACTTCTGTTGTATCTATTATCATTTTAACGATCAACTTCTCCCATAATGATATCTATACTACCTAGTATCGTCATAATATCAGCCAATTTCATTCCTTTAACTAACTGAGGAAGAATTTGCAAATTAATAAACCCCGGAGGACGAATTTTATATCGCCAAGGAAAAACACCCTTATCTCCTATCAGAAAAATGCCCAATTCTCCCTTTGGTGCTTCGACTCTCGTATAAAGTTCTTGCTTCGACAATTCAAAAGTCGGAGAAGGTTTTTTACTAATGAATCGATAGTCAAACTCATTCCATAAAGTATCTTTTACTCTATCAAAGCGGCGGATTTCTAAATTTTCATAGGGCCCTCCAGGAATTCCTTCTAGGGCCTGTTGAATAATTTTTATGGATTCTGTCATTTCACTGATTCGTACTAAATAACGAGATAATGAATCCCCCTCTTTTTGCCATTGGACTTCCCAATCAAATTCGTCGTAACACTCATAATGATCAACTTTACGAAGATCCCATTGTATTCCGGAAGCTCGTAGCATTGGTCCCGACAAACCCCAATTTATTGCTTCCTCTCCACCAATAATGCCTACTCCTTCAACTCGTTCTAAAAAAATGGGATTCCGTGTAATAAGCTTTTGATATTCAGCAATTCCTGTTAAAAAATAATCGCAAAAATCCAAACATTTATCTATCCAGCCATGAGGTAAATCAGCAGCGACTCCGCCAATACGAAAAAAATTGTGCATCATTCGCATACCGGTGGCAGCTTCGAATAGGTCATATATCAATTCTCTTTCTCGAAAAATATAGAAAAAGGGAGTCTGTGCCCCAATATCTGCCATAAAAGGGCCAAGCCATAACAAATGCGAAGCTATACGACTTAACTCCAACATAATGACTCTGATATAACTGGCCCTTTTAGGGACTTGAATATTGCCTAATTGCTCTGGCCCATTTACAGTTATTGCTTCTGTGAACATAGTAGCTAAATAATCCCAACGTGTTACATAAGGCAAATATTGTATAATTGTTCGATTTTCCGCAATTTTTTCCATACCTCTGTGTAAATAACCCAATATTGGTTCACAGTCAATAACATCTTCACCATCTAGAGTAACAATGAGTCGAAGAACACCATGCATTGATGGGTGGTGAGGTCCCATATTGACTATCATGAGGTCTTTTCTAGCTGGTACAGTCATAGGTTTTTCCTGATTCATTCTTCCATGAATTGCTGAAAGCTAAAAGAAGTTCATCAAACTTTAAGCGAATAATTAAAACTAACTCTTCAAATTAATGAGTTTTTCTCTCTCGAATACCCAACTGCCCTATTAATTCTTTATAACGCGATCTATTTTTTTTTGACAAATAAGCCAGCAAGCGTTGACGTTTTCCCAGAATTTTCCGCAGACCTCTCTGAGATAAATAGTCTTTTTTGTGCAATTCCAAATGTGAAGTAAGTCTCCGTATCTTATTGGTGAAACTTACTACTTGAAATTCAACAGATCCTCTGTTTTCTTTGTTTTCTTCTTGTTCTTGCAAAATAATTGAAATAAATGAATTTTTTACCATAAAAGAATTTCACACTCCCCTTTTTACAGATATTTATTTTATTGATCAGTAATAATAATGTCAGAAATTTTAATGTAGTATACACAATAATCATAATTTCTTTATATATTCTTTATTTTATCAATTAACATTAATCAATAGAAAAATTAATGAAAAAAATATGATTGATAGAATAGAACAACAGAATATATAGAAAACTCAAAATTTGAAATCAGGGATACATATATATCCTTAACATACTCAAACGGCTCCCATTATTGGTATCAAACCAATAGCGATTCATACAAGCTAAATCTTCTAATCGATAATTAGGCCAAAAAAAGAACTTTAATTGAATTAATTCTTTTTTTTTTCTGTCAATTTTTTTACTTTCATCCAAAAATTGACTCCAGTTTTTTATCCTGTTCTCCTTGCAAAATAATTTATTTTTATGCACAGCATTCTGGTTCTTTAAATTCAAATTGAAAGAAATTAGAATTCTCAATTCTCTACGACGTCTAGACGATAAAATTTTTTCAGGAACAAGCAAATCATAATTATTTTTTTTTCTATTTAAAGTTTTTATTTTATGTCTTGAAATGGATTCATCAAAATTATTGTTAGCAACGTTTTGGGGGTTTCGGTATCTTTGATTACTCTGGTGCTTACTTTTATGAACCAATGAAATACCTATGATTTGATACATAAAAAACTGTCCGTCATTTTTTACAGATAGACGGGCAGGTTCCATAATTAATATTCCCTTTTTCGTTAATTGTGTAAGATTTAAACGCCTCCTCATTATATCCAGATTCATTTCTTTCCTTTGAATATAGGATATAGTAATTTTTCTTACATTTATGAGGCTAACCAGGAGACCATATATCTGGATATTATTCATCATTTTTTGATTCAATTGATTCAAACGTCCAGTCCATCTTAATTGCAAAGGAAAATCTCTTTTAAGGAATATTTTTAGTTTTTCGATCGATTCTAAAAAATATTCTTCTTGATTCTTTAATTCAAAATATTGTTTTGAATTTGATGGGCTAAAATTTAAAAAATCCTCATTCTCCTCTTGCTTTCTCTTGATATTTTGATTTTCACTAAAATTTGGATTTATATTCAAATTAAAAAGAAGTAAGTTGCTTGGGATAAACCAAGGTTTCTCTTTATATTTATGATAAAGTATCACAAACTCTGGAAAGAAAAAATTTTTCGGATTCGATATGAGGCGATTTAAGATTAAGAATTTTTCATTCATTCCCATCCAATCAAAAGACATTCCCATCCAATCAAAAAAGATCTTTTTGTAATTGATTTCGCAATTTGAATCGATTGGAAGATAAAAAATATGAATTTTATCCCTTATTTTGTCCTTATTAGGTTCAACTTGAATATTTGTATTAAATTTCCAACTCAAATATTTTCTATCTGTATTTTTTTCCATATATATAATATCACTTTTTACTAGATAATTCTTGATAGGAATATTCTTGAGTATTTTAAATTCTTTTTTTTTACTGGAATTTTCTTGCTTCTTATTTGTTTCTAATGATGATGATCTATAAATATAGGACTTCTTCTTAGTTTCAGAATGAATATATTTATATGATAAAAGATCATATCTATAGTTTTTTTTAAAATTATCCTCTTTATTTGGTAATAAATATACTTTCGAATTTTGTTTTTTTTTGTAATCAAATAATTGGTCTTTTTCATAGAAATACCATTTCCTTAAATCCTTATTTTGAGACGTATGGCATTGATTTATTGCCTTTCGCCATTTTTGTGGAACTAATCTAGACCATGTAATCTGAGATAAATCGTATTGATAATGACCTCTTAACCAGTTTTTCCATGGATTCATTCCATAATTTTGAAGTTTCTTATGTCTTATTTCGGAATCAAATATTCCTTGTCTTCCAAAAAAATCCTTGATTTCATTCTTAATAAAAAAAGACGGTCCATTATATTGAAGAATAGATCTTAACTTATTAAAGTTAATAACTTGGGTTTGTGATAATTTAAAAAATACATATTTTTGTGACAAGTAAGATAAATCAAAAAAAATATGTGACTTCTGCTTACTATTTCTAAGATTATTACTATTTCTAAGATTATCAAAACCCTTTATAGTCATAGGTGAAATCAAGTCAATTTTATTTTTATTAATCCCTTCTTGATTTGTTTCATTGTTATGAATGTATTTTTCAAGAATTTTTTTGGTTGATTCCATAAAAAGTTGTAGAGCTATTCTGCGCATATTAATGATATATAGAAATATATCTATGTATATTTTTTCAATGAAAAATTTAACTATTAATTCAATATTTTTTCTTTTAAATATTTTCCAAATTTTTGGGAGTGATTCTCCATTATTCTTTTTATTATTATTTTTTTTTTTTATTTGATTTCTAATTGTGTTTCTTCTATCAATTCTATGTTTTATTTCTTCTTCTGCCTGTGAATAATTTGTCCAACCTGTAGATCTATTTTGACTAAATGATTCATTAATTTTTTTATTGCTAATTATAGAATCCTTTTCCGTTTGAGTTTCACTTGATTTATATATTTCTGTCGGTATAAATAATGGAATTTTCTTTCCTTTTAAAAGTTCTTTTATTTTTGTTTGTAAAAAAATAAA